CTTAGAAATGGAGAACAATTTGAAGAAATGACCTTAAATCTTTGTGTACTGACCCCTAATCGAATTGTTTGGGATTCAGAAGTGAAAGAAATCATTTTATCTACTAATAGTGGACAAATTGGCGTATTACCAAATCACGCGCCTATTGCCACAGCTGTAGATATAGGTATTTTGAGAATACGCTTTAATGACCAATGGTTAACGATGGCTCTGACGGGCGGTTTTGCTAGAATAGGTAATAATGAGATCACCGTTTTAGTAAATGATGCGGAGAAGAGTAGTGACATTAATCCCCAAGAAGCTCAGCAAACTCTTGAAATAGCGGAAGCCGGGTTGAGGAAAGCTGAAAGTAAGAGACAAACAATTGAGGCAAATCTAGCTCTCAGACGAGCTAGGACACGAGTAGAGGTTCTCAATGTGATTTCGTAACTAGTCGGTGCGCCCGAATCGAATAATCCTAATCCAAAGAATTTTTGTTTATACACATATGGATTCTTCCGATTGAATCCAATCAAATACAATCAAGTGGAATCGGATTCTGATGTAAGGAAAAAGTTTGAGTTTCAATTCGAAAATCAAATCAATAGGATAGAAAAGATACAAAATCAGTAAGTAGAAAAACTTATTAGATACCATTGACCATGGTATCTAATAAGTTCTACCTACTATTGGATTTGAACCAATGACTCCCGCCGTATGAAAGCAATACTCTAACCACTGAGTTAAGTAGGTCATTTATCATTATAAGGAGAAAAAAAAGGACCCCTCCCATTGATGGATTATAAATGCAATAAGACTTCGAAGCAATACCAATCAAAAAGATCAAAGAGATACGATGTTGGATCATGGAATATGCATCTTGACAAGAAATTATCTCCATAATATGATAAAATATGTATCACAAGCACAAGGGCTATAGCTCAGTTAGGTAGAGCACCTCGTTTACACGTGCGCCAATGTTTTTCAGAAGAGTCCATCATGCAATCAAAGAATCGATCTTTTTGAGAAATCAATGTCTGACTCCAGGATTTTTAGGGAACAAAACAAGAGAACAATAGCCTGACAAATGGTTCGGTTCGATTCAGGTTCCCATTTAGGAACCAAATGGAATCCATCATTGATTTGAGATATTGATAAGGTGAATACCTAGTCTATTCAATGCTAGGCATAATGAGTATAAGGACCTCAAAAATTCTCTTTTTGTCCTATGAACCTTAAGGCGTATGAAGTTTCATATTTGATTCTTTAATCAGGATGATAGAGACTCCATTTAACTTAGGTTAATCTAGGCCAGAAGCAAACCTACGTCAAGATAACCTTTCTTTGAAACACTTTGGTAGTGCTCCTATATCACAATCCAAATAATGAATCCGAGCACGTGGAGCCATTTCCTTATTTTTCTGTCAAGAAAAAAAATATGGTAGACTAACTGATATTTCTAGCAGTTAATGAAAGAGCCCAATGCAAAAAAAAAAATGCATGTTGGGTCTTTGAAAGAGTTCGAATCATTTTGATAAGAATAAGTTCGATCTCTTTTACCGAGAAGGTCTACGGTTCGAGTCCGTATAGCCCTATAATAATATAATAATCCAAATTCAAATACAAAAAGTTCTATAGTTTTCATTTACTCAATTACTGTATTTTTTGTTGTTTGTAACCGGTCGCTCGTGGTTGCTCGGTTCATCGAAATAAAATCATTCCCATAAGCTTGCTTATGGGGGGCTCGTTCAGAGCAGAACATAAAACGGAAAACAAAAGCCCATTTCAATCGTTATTTTTTTTTTTTCGAATCTCGGATAAAGAAACCCATTTTTTTTATTTTTTTTAGTAATTCATTTTTTTCGTATGTGAATTCCATATGATTTTGCCTCCAAAAATTCACCAAAAATGAGTGGGTATACCAAGGAAAAGAAGTCTCACTAACTCTTTGATTGTGGACAGTAAAGGAGGCAAAATCATGACATGAATCCGGTTAAAAATGAAAACTCCAACCTAACCCCACTCAAATCGAATAGTAAGTCACATGGATATAGGAGCGGATTACTGTATTTGTCGACACGTCCGCGTTTGAAAAACAAAGATCTTTTCATAAACAGAAAACAAAATATATATAGAAAATAGAATCGAAAATCGATTGAATTTCGAATTCGAATATTCAAAATTTCAAAATTCGAAATCAAAATGAGAATTCTATTTGGAATTTTTTTTTCTAAAAGCCCGAAGCGAGGTGAAAGCAAGAGAGTTTTATTTGTTTTGTTTGTATAAGAGATTTATACTATACTGAAATAAAATCGAAGGGAGTGTAATGAAAATAGGAGTACAATCGAGAAACGAGACATCCCAGCAAACAAGTGAAACTGTGTGGTTCGACCAAAATGCATTTTGGTTTTGACTAACCTGTTACCGATGACTTGACAATGAATTCCAATTCGAATCGACGAATTCGGTATATTTTCCACATTCAAAGGAGTTCGTCTATGTTTCTGCTTTACAAATATGA